GAATAGAGAGATCCATCTAAAATGTACCTATAATGGTGTTCCATTATCCGAAACAGAATTTCCAAAAAATTGGTTAACAGATGGTATTCAGATAAAAATCTTATTTCCTTTCTGTCTGAAACCTTGGCACAAATCAAAACTACGATCCTCTCAGAAAGATCTAATGAAAAATAAAAAAGAAAAAGATGATTTTTGTTTTTTAACAGTTTGGGGAATGGAAACTGAACTTCCCTTTTGTTCGCCCCGAAAACGACTTTCCTTTTTTAAACCCATCTTAAAGGAATTTGAAAAAAAAATGGGAAACTGTAAAAAGAAGTATTTTCGAGTTCTAACTGTTTTCAAAGGAAAACTAAAATTACTTCGAAAAATTTCAAAAGAAACAAAAAAATGGGTAATCAAAAGTGTTATTTTTATAAAAAAAATACTAAAAAAACTTTCCAAAGTAAATCCAATTCTATTTTTTAGATTAAGAGAAGTAGGAGTATATGCATCAACCGAAATTAAAGAAGAAAAAGATTCCATAAGAAGCAATCAGATAATTCATGAATCCTTTAGTCAAATTACATCTCCGAGTTGGACAAATTCTTCATTGACAGAAAAAAAAATGAAGGATTTGACTGATAGAACAAGTACAATTCGAAATCAAATAGAAAGAATCACAAAAGAGAAAAAAAAAGTAACTCCAAGAATAAATAATCTTAGTCCTACAAGTTATAATGCTAAAAGGTTCGAAAAACGGCAAATATTAAAAATAAGGAATGCTCGATTAATCTATAAATTACTCCCCCTTTTCAAAATTTTTATTGAAAAAATATACACGGCTCTATTTTTATCTATCATTAATATTCCCAGAATAAATACAGAACTTTTTCTTAAATTAACAAAAAAAATTATTGATAAATCCATTTACAATAATGAAAGAAAAGAAGAAAAAATTAATAAAAAAAAGAAACCTCCAATTCCGTTTATTTCGACTATAAAAAAGCCACTTGATAATATTAGTAATATTAAAAGAAATTCACATATTTTTTATGACTTATCCTACATGCCCCAAGCATATGTATTTTACAAATTATCACAAATCCAAGTTAGTAACTCGTTAAGACCTGTTGTTCAATATCAAGGAATCCCCCCTTTTCTTAAGCCTAAAATAAAGGATTCTTGTGAAACACGAGGAATGTTTCATTCGAAATTATCAGATAAAAAAATTCCGAGTTATGAAATGAATCCATGGAAAACCTGGTTACGAGGACATTATCAATACCATTTATCTCAGATTAGATGGTCTAGATTAATACCAGAAAAATGGCGAAATACAGTTTATCAGCGTCGTATAGCTAAAAAGGAAAATTTAAGCAAACGGCATTCATCTGAAAAAGACTCATTAATGAATTACAAAAAACAATTTGAAGTATATTCATTATCGAATCAAAAAGATAATTTTCTAAAATACTATAGATATGATCTTTTATCATATAAATTTCTTAATTATGAAAATAAAGCGGAATGCTTTTTTTCTAGATCTCCCCTTCACGGAAATAAGAACAAAGAGATTTCTTATAACACGTCTAAAGAAACCCTTTTTGATATGCTCAGGAACATCCCTATTAAAAATGATCTAGGAAAGGTCGATATTATATATATGGAAAAACCGTCCGATAGAAAATATTTCGATCGGAAAATTTTCTATTTTTTTATTAGACAAAAAATCGGTATTGAGGCCTCAATCATAATCGATACCAATAGGAATCAAAATACTCAAATTCGTACTAATAATTCTCAAATAATTTCTAAAAAAGATCTTTTTTATCTTATGATTCCAGAGATCAATCTAGCAAACTCCCACAAAGGATTTTTTGATTGGATGGGAATGAATGAAAAAATGCTAAAGCGTCCCAGATCAAATCTGGAACTTTGGTTCTTCCCAGAATTTGTGTTACTTTATAAGACCTATAAACTGAAACCTTGGTTTATACCAAGCAAATTGCTGCTTTTAAATTTAGATATAAGTGAAACTAAAAAGATCAATGAAAAGGAAAAAGGAAGTTTTTTGATAGCATCAAATAAAAAGTATCGAAATAAAGAAGAAAAAGAACTCACAAGCCAAGTGGATCGAAGATCTGTTCTCTCAGAACAAAAAGATATTGAAGCAAATTATGCAACAAGATCGGACATGAAAAAAGGGAAAAAGAAAAAACAATACAAAAGCAACACGGAAGCAGAACTAGATTTCTTCCTGAAACGTTTTTTGCTTTTTCAATTGAGATGGGATGAGACTTTGACTCAAAGACTGATCAATAATATCAAGGTATATTGTCTCCTGCTTAGACTGATAGATCCAAGAAAAATTACTATATCCTCGATTCAAAAGAGAGAAATGAATTTGGATATAATGCTGATTCAGAAGAATTTAACTCTTTCAGAATTGATGAAAAAGGGAGTATTGATTCTAGAACCCATTCGTTTGTCTGGAAAAAAAGATGGGCAATTTATTATGTATCAAACCATAGGTATTTCGTTGGTTCATAAGAGTAAGCATCAAACTAATCAAAAATACCAAGAGCAGGGATATGTTGCTAACAATAATTTTGATGAAACTATTTCACCACATCAAAAAATAACCGGAAATAGAAACAAAAATCATTTTGATTTACTTATTCCCGAAAATATTTTAGCCTTTAGACATTGTAGAAAATTGAGAATTCTAATTTGTTTCAATTCAAAAAATATAAATTATATAGATAGAGATCCGGTATTTTGGAACGGAAAGAACGTAAAAAACAGCAGCCAAGTTTCACAGGACAATAACCACCTTGATAGAGAGAAAAATCAATTAATGAAATTAAAGCTCTTTCTTTGGCCTAATTATCGATTAGAAGATTTAGCTTGTATGAATCGTTATTGGTTTGATACTAATAATGGTAGTCGTTTCAGTATGTTAAGGATACATCTGTATCCACGATTGAAAATTTGTTGATAATACACTTTTTCTATATATCCTATACCCTATATATAATAGGGTATATGAAACCAAACAAATACACAGATCACATGTCTTGTCTCACCTTTCATTCTAGTATCCAATATGAAATTGGATTGATTGATTTGAATTCAGGAAATTAGGAGTTCATAAAGAAATTTGCATTAGATTGTTGTATATACTACATTCAAATTTTCAAATTAATGGCATTATTATTATTGATCGGTAAAATCCATATCTGTAAAAAGCAAAGGGGGTTTTTTATGGTAAAAAATTCATTCATTTCGGTTATTTCTCAAAAACAAAACGAAGAAAAGAGAGGGTCTGTTGAATTTCAAGTATTCAGTTTCACCACCAAGATAAGGAGACTTACTTCACATTTGGAATTGCACAAAAAAGACTTTTCATCTCAGAGAGGTTTGCGAAAAATTTTGGGAAAACGTCAACGACTGCTGGCCTATTTGTCAAAAATAAATAGGGGGCGCTATAAAGAATTAATTAGTGAGTTGGATATTCGAGAGATAAAAACTCGTTAATTTGAAGCGTGATGCCATTTGAGCTTAAGCTTAGTCGTTTAAATTTTGATGAACTTCTTTTGACTTTCAGCAATGCATGGAAGAATGACTCGGGAAAAACTTATGATTGCACCAACTACAAGAAAAGACCTCATGATAGTCAATATGGGCCCCCACCACCCATCAATGCATGGTGTTCTTCGACTGATCGTTACTCTCGATGGTGAAGATGTTATTGATTGTGAACCAATATTGGGTTATTTACATAGAGGGATGGAGAAAATTGCGGAAAATCGAACAATTATACAATATTTGCCTTATGTAACACGTTGGGATTATTTAGCTACTATGTTCACAGAAGCAATAACCGTAAATGGACCCGAACAGCTAGGCAATATTCAAGTACCTAAAAGGGCTAGCTATATCAGAGTTATTATGTTGGAGTTGAGTCGTATCGCTTCCCATTTGTTATGGCTTGGCCCTTTTATGGCAGATATTGGGGCGCAGACCCCCTTTTTCTACATTTTTCGAGAACGAGAATTGATATATGACCTATTCGAAGCTGCTACCGGCATGCGCATGATGCATAATTATTTTCGTATCGGAGGAGTCGCTGCTGATCTACCTCATGGCTGGATAGATAAATGTTTGGATTTTTGCAATTATTTTTTAACCGGGGTTGCTGAATATCAAAAGCTTATTACACGGAATCCTATTTTTTTAGAACGGGTTGAGGGCGTAGGCATTATTGGCGGAGAAGAAGCACTAAATTGGGGTTTATCGGGCCCAATGCTACGAGCTTCCGGAATACAATGGGACCTTCGTAAAGTTGATCAGTATGAGTGTTACGACGAATTTGATTGGGAGATTCAATGGCAAAAAGAGGGGGATTCATTAGCTCGGTATTTAGTACGAATCGGCGAAATGACAGAATCCATACAAATTATCCAACAAGCTCTGGAAGGAATTCCAGGGGGACCCTATGAAAATTTGGAAAGCCGCCACTTTGATAGAATAAAAGACTCCGAATGGAATGATTTTGAATATCGATTTATTAGTAAAAAACCTTCTCCAACTTTTGAATTGTCCAAGCAAGAACTTTATGTAAGAGTCGAATCACCAAAAGGAGAATTGGGAATTTTTCTGATAGGAGATCAGAGTGTTTTTCCTTGGAGATGGAAAATTAGACCGCCGGGTTTTATCAACTTGCAAATTCTTCCGCAGTTAGTTAAAAGAATGAAATTGGCTGATATTATGACGATACTAGGTAGCATAGATATCATTATGGGAGAAGTTGATCGTTGAAATGCTAATTGATACAACAGAAATACAACCTATCAATTTTTTTTTCAGATTGGAATCCTTAAAAGAAGTCTATGGGATCATATGGATGCTTGTCCCGATTTTCATTCTTGTATTAGGAATCACACTAGGTGTACTAGTAATTGTTTGGTTAGAAAGAGAAATATCTGCAGGGATACAACAACGTATTGGCCCCGAATACG